TATTCGACCTGACCTATGAGCTTCTGGGCGAAACTGTGCTTTAAACATACCCTTGGGTTATAGTTTCGAAAGCCTTAGTCACGTCTCGGAAGTTCCTCTTAAGCCGGAGTCCTCTATTGTTGCTGTAGCAATTGCAGTAGCTGGTGTAATTTATTTTGATTCAGATGGTGGCCCTTCGACTTTATCAAGTTTCCGGCCTCAGAGGTTCTGGAAGCACCTCAGATTCTATCGAATCTTCGGGTCCGCTCCGAGTAGACTTTCCGCGTATCTATTTCTATCCTTTTTGAGTGGGCTGATGAGGCCTGCTGGGATATAAGATAGCTAGATACTAACTCTAATATGTTACTTCTAGTGCGATATACATGGCATCTGGATAAAGGCGTTGGACAACCCGTTATCTCGCTGACTTCCGCTGGCTGAACTATGGATTTCTTTTTTTTTAAGTGAATGTTGAGTTCAGTCATTTCACCTCATTTCACTTCATCTAAGACCTCCCTATTCCTAAGTTTCCTACGCATAGTCATATCTTTCCCCCTCTCCTCTATGCGCTATGGAATGCTGGGTTACGTCCTCCTGCCCTAAGTCGATCCTAAAAAAGTATCTTCGATCTGGATTCAGAGGCTCCATCTAAGTAGAGAGAAAGAAGAAATGAATCGAAAGGTTTCTTCTCCATCCAGTAGAATCGATAAGTTGTAAACACGTAAAGAGTGGTGATTTCCATTCTTCTCTTCTCCTGACTGGAATGAGAACTTCATCTATCGTGACCGAACAAGTGTTTCAATAATACCTTTCATCGTCAATGCATCTCTCCTTTTAATACTAAGGTGCTTGCGACTGCAAATCGTAGGAGTATGCGCCAAGTCAAGTAAGTGATTATATTAACCGGTCAGCCTAAGATAAGGTGGCGCCAACCCGCTACGCACCTTAGAATTAGAAGTAGCTAACGCCAACCCAGCCGGTGGCACCAACCTTATCCCTCCTCTTATGGGAAGGCAGGAACCCTCTCCTAAGCTTCGCGGGTATTCTCTTCAACGCTAACGCACCTCAAGGACATAGTTATAGCAAGCCAAATCTATATGAGATCTCAGCTTCGCTGTTATATTAATATAGTCGTATGCGGGAAACCTAGTCTCCCTGAAGTTAACTCATAAGCCCAAATTAATATACTGGCAAGTGAATTAGCCTCCCCCTTCTCTTCATTAACCCTATCCTAGGTATTAAGATCAATCCCCCCTCTCTTCTTCTTCTTGTTGCCCTTCCTTTAATCTCTTCATCTCTTTCTTAATCTAAGTCAGGAAGAAAAGCCATTGGTTAATATATCCATTCCTTATGTCCCGCTACGCACCTTTAGTCAGCCACTATACTTAGTCCTACGCGTAGCAGGTATTCTGTTCTACTTGAACTAAGAGGACATAGTTAACCCTAGCAACCATAAATCTATCTGAGATCTCCGCTTCTCATGCATTCCTATATTAATAGGGGTCGGTAGAGAATAGTCATACCAAGAGTTAGTTATGTGCTGTAGAGAATCATCATACCAAGGGTTAGTTATGTGCTGCTATTCCTTTGATGCGAATATTATCTTAAATAATCTCTAATAGCAGGTGATGCTAGATCATCGTCATAAACATCACTTACTGAAAGCTTAGATTCTCACTCCCAAGGTTCCCATGCATATTGATAATAGGAGTAGTATGCGCCAAGTAAAGTAAACAAGTCAAGTCAACTCATAAGTCAAGTGAATTAACCTTCCCCTTCTCTTCATGCATCCGGTTGGCCTTCGGCTCCTTATGTCTCTAACTTCGAAGTCAAGTCAACTCATAAGTCAAGTAAGAGAGAGTGATTTCTTTTCAGTCCCTAACTCATATGTCAAGTCAAGTGATTCTTTCAGTCAACTAACTCATATGTCAACTAAGTGGTTATTTGTCAAGTCAACTCATAAGTCCAGTCATATGTCTGGTAAGTGATTCTTTAAGTGCATCCGGGTTAAAGATCAATCCCCATCTGTAACTCCTCTTTCCTTTAGTCCTACGCGTAGCACTCATTCTGGTGCTGCTTACGGGGTCTCAAGAAGCTCTTTTTCCCCAACATTATGGAACGCCAACCCAGAATATGCACCAACTCCCGGTAAGAAAGGCAAGTAACTCCCTAGATTCTCTAGCATTCTCTGTTCTATCTGTTTTGTTTACTAAGAGCACATAGTTTGCGCAAGCCGAGCAACCAAAAAGATATTTGATCTCCGCTTCTCAAATGAAAGACCTGGCCCATATGCGGAGTCAACTCCCTAACTTCGAAGTCAAGTCAATCTCTAACCCTCCCCATCAGCCAAGAAAGAAGCAAACGCTATAAGTATACTGGCCATCAGCATGGAAAGAAGCAAACGCTATAAGTATACTGGGTTACCTCATCAGTAAGATAAGTCAGTCAGCAAACTGGACCCAATTAATATACTGGGGAAGTATACTGGCTCCCCCAATTGATCGGGGTCGCCTCGCTACCTGACTTTCTTCACTTATGAATCGTTTTTAGACCTATCTGTAGTTTTATTAAATATTGTTGAGACAGCGTGTATACTCATCAGTTACGAGAAGCTGAACATCTTTCCAATTTCAGAAGGTCATAATCTATGGTGTCGACGTAAAGTGCGGAGCATAACCAATGCGATGTCGCCGTGCGGGAATAATTGATAGTCCAGCATTTTTCTCTTACAGATCTCAATAAGCGTAGCATCATGCCGGAAAGAAGGCAGTCTTCTTACTACCAAACCAGGGAGCGCATTATATAATATATTACTACGTTGTTTGGTTCCCAATCACTAGAGGCAGCGAAATGACCCCCTGAAGCTGAGGATTACTTTATTTGTTACCTTGGACGCAAGCCAAGCAAAGTGTGTCCTTAAAAAGATTATGGTCGTCCTTTTAAAACGAATTGTATCGGGCAGTGCGTATTCCTACTATGTCTGCGTCAATCCCCCTTCGCCAGTATGACTATTTCGAGAGTCAATTCAAACCCTAAAAGTGAATGTGATAACGTCTCACTAGCGTGCCACCTCGAGCGACAAGCCTGAGTATTGACTGTGCGATGGTGAACTAATCAGGTTGACAATGATTTCAACAGGGGCACTAATCGATCAATACATATCTGACATAGTGAAAAAACCACAGAGATTTTGTTTTCATAGTCCGAGACTCGACTCATAAGTTGTTTTTTTCATAGAGCCCCGAGTATACGAAGTAGGGGTGATTTTCTATATATAACAATGGAACCCGGGCATGCTCCCTGGGAACCACGATGTCTTTCTAACACTCACTTTTGCGTAAGTCTATTGGTTCAGTAATCGTAGTGCCCACATGCTCTCTATTCCATAGACTGTGATTGATCCAACTGGGCAAGACTCCTCTTTGCCTATCTATCTAATGCACTGATCGTTCAGGCAATTAGCTAGGGCCGACCCTAGAAAGGAAGTGTGGTACCATAGACTAGCCGAGAGGCCTCAGATAAGGAGGTTGCTAAGCAGGTAGTAAACTGGGTAACCCGGGTGCCGAGGGCGAGAGAGAATAGAGAATTCCAATTGCTTAGAAGCAGTTGAAAACGAATTGTGATTTCAGATTGAAAACGAATTATTAGAGTCTATTGAATCACTCGAAAGTGCGATCACCCGTGGCCCTATGGGGCAGGTTAAGTAAAGTAGTTGCCCGCACTCTTGAATCAGCACCCCTCAATCTCACGCACATTTTCTCGTATTCGGTGGTTAAAAAGCCCTTGGTCCTAAGGGGTAGGTATAGTTGTGAAAAATTCGGCACAGTGTGAAGGACGAGAGAACAATTGAGTGGAAGGAATTTCTAAAAATTAGAAGCCAGGGATAGGAACAAAATGAAGAACTATGAAATCAAGCGCGAATTGATTCTAGTGGGTGAAGAAGGTTAAAGTAAGCCTTGGGTTACTACGGCATGTTCAGTAGCTATTCGCTTACGAAGTGGCTCTCTTTTAAAGTACCACTTCTCGCAGATCTTAGGATACTGCCTTCCCTATCCTTGCTAGGCTCCGTCTTTTTCTTTTCTTTTTCACATGAAATTGAAAATTGACCTATGAATTGTTATTTGATACATTGAGGTCGTTGGTGAATTAGGTGTTGATGGGGGTACGGAAAGAGAGGGATTCGAACCCACAAAAGCCTACATAGCAGTTCCAGTGCTGCGCCTTTTTCCAAATGTCCCGTAAGTGAATCATCTCATCGATTGGACCCATGGACCAACATAGATTGGGCTGGGAGTAAGAGGTCGCTGTCCGAAGGAGTGATCCTGGTTGGTCACGCAGGGGATAACCATTGAGCCAAGCAGATTGCCATAGGTTGGTGTCCTTGCCGTCACCAATGAGACGTACTATGGAGCTTTTGAGAATTGGCTTTTTGGCATAAATGGACTTCCAGGAAGAGTAGGCCGAGTATTTAGGCTCCAGTCTCGGGAAATTTTCTTTCATTATTTGGGAAATGAAGTCGCGGTACATGTGAGAAGTCTCCAGAGCCATTTCGCTTGGAAGGCCGAGTTTTTGAGTGCAAGAGAACGAATGGCAAGGGCAGACGCGCATGGATTTATTGACTTTCACCTTGGGACCAAATCACGTTGCAGGACTGAAATCTGATTGATTGTGTAGATAGGAAGCTTGAAGTTGCTCAACATGTGATTGGGTATCCCTGCGGTTACTGATTTTGTCGGGCGCCGGCTATACTATACTTCGCTGACTTTTCCAACCTTGCAGTCTAGCACCCGGTTGACTATATCTCTCATTTGTGCTTTTGTGGGCCTTCCAGTGAGAGGGAGAATGCCCAGGTAGTCTTAATAGAGCCAGAATTGTCAATTCCCGGATGAAGGCATATTTCGCTACGCTGCTGTCTACTGATTGATTTTTTGACTGAATGACAGAGGGTTGACTCGTTGCCCGGATTCCTCATCAACTACATGGCTCGAATTGAGTTGGAAAAGGTAGGTTCGAAATCGAATTCCAAAGCAAGGGGCTAATAGCTGTTGCTTCAAGCAGAACAGAAGGAAAGGAGTGGAGCTTAAAGAAGGTTGGCGTTTCTCCACGTGCTAGGGCCGTTCACCACGACATCTACATACATTAACCCAGGAAGCCTTCTTCTCGTGTCGGATGGCATTGAGAAGCTGCAGGGGATTCTATTGAAAGAAACGACTCTCGCTCTCACTTACCAGGATACTTAAACAAATCGGAGATGGTAAATGACATGCTATGATACCCCGGGGGTTAGTTCAGGGCATTCGTTTGCTAGTTCAGTAGACAGAAACTGGCTTAATTCACCAGTAGTATATTAGGCAATCCGCTTTGACTTATCAGTGAAGGACTTGGAATCCGCTACGCACTCGCGCAATTCGTTTTTTCACTTGTTTCTCTTATGTCAAGTAAATGTAAATTTCCCCGGCCCTAGCATTCCATAGACTGATTGATCTGGGCTGGGCCAGAATAACTTACTCTCTCCAGACTGGGGCGATTGGCCCCTTATATTTGGGGATTGATTTCACGAAGTCCGGTGCGAAGAAAGCAGTAAGGCATTTGCGACATGAGATGATAAAGAGAGGTATTCGTCTACCAGTAAATTAATAGGCTCCAAGTTCAATTCAAATCACTTGCTGGTTCAAAAGAGAGATCATTCTTGTTGACAGTAATACGTCCACCAAAACAAGTAGTCCCAATAGTTGTGAACTAGTAGGGTTCCATGCCCCAAGTCCTAAGGGGTGAGGGAGTGTACTTGATTAGATGCTAATGTGTCCGTGTAGGAGATGGATGAGCATGATTTCATTCACACAGGGGATTCGACTTTCACTTGTTTGAGTTGATGAGTTCGCAATCAAATAGAGAAGCTTTTTCTCTATTTCTCCTGAGGAACTTATTTCTCCGAAAGAAGAGCTCAAAGTGATTTTACCCCTTTTTCCCAAGAGGTCATTTGTCTTACACCATTGTCCGACTTCGAAGAAAGTGTTTTTCATATACGAGAGACCTGTCTGAAAACTTTTGGTTGAGATATCTTCCAAGCTCTTAGGGTCCTTACTAGGAATTGGGTTCTCCCGCTGTGAAAGAAGTAGGCTGCGCAGCTTGAGAATTCTGCTGATTCCAAGTATGCCATCCCCATCATTACATATAGCAACATAAAAAGAAGAAAGTAGAAGACATAACCAAAAGAATTGTGAAAAATACGTGAATTTCTCTAGTTGCGGCATGATTGGAACCTTATAGATTGAAAAATAGTTTATTTATTACCCCCACTCGTCGACGCGTATTTGGTTATCCGCAATCGACTGGCGAACCGCTTTCTTGATTGCGGCTTGAACCGGACCCAAATCGCGTTCGGGGTCCTCTTTGCTTAGCCGGGTTAAAAGGGTCGCAAGACTGCGGTGTTCCTCTTTCAGAGTCAGACTCCGGTCGGATTTCCACCCATACATAGCGCGAACCTCCCTGATTTGTTCCTCTAAATTTGAAATCGGGAAGTTCTCCGGGGGCAATACACCGGTTTCGAGAAGAAGGACTTGCCGAAACAGGTGGTCGACCCGGATCCGGAGGGAAGTCTCCTTTTCCGCTACCTTCCCGCGGAGTCCAGCGCTTCTTGTACTTCATCGGTGGCGCTTTTATTGAGATCGATATCGATCCCCCTCGGCGCGTTGAGATCGGGTAACATACACGCTTCCATCCCGGAAATAAAAAGGGTAAGGGGGCGCGCCCACCCCCAACCCAAAAAAGTTAAGACCTTGAACAGAAACCGATTGAAAAGAAAGCCCTTTCCTAGGAACGCGGATACTAGAGCCAGTGAAACGGTAGCTACTAAAGCGTAAATAAGCTTCTTTTGTTTTTCAATTGGAAGTGCTTTTGTATTGTTTATTTTATTTATTGTTATTTGCTCGCTACTTCTCTTTTTTCTTTCCGGGAACTCGAAGAGGGTGTAAGGCAGGGCGCCAATGGTTCAATTCTCACTTCTGGTTAACACTTTCAATAGGTTCGATATCCAAGGTAGCCTATTCAAACAACTTAGTTGCCATTGATGGATTTCTTGCGACTGAACTAATTGGAAAAGAGCGGACCTATCAATTCCAATTGAAGCACCTGCTAGGGCTATAGTTGTTATTCCAGCACCTAGAAGTTTTGCTTCCATATCCCCGGAAATAGTTGGTCTTTCAACTACTAAGAGAAGAGCCTTATCCATGAGAAAGTCTTTTATCTATTGCACTTAATCTGGTAAATACTCCTATGTTGGAAATAATATCCAAGGGAGCGTTCACACCTAAACATAATAGACCAAAGCTAGCCAATTGGTTGATTTGCCTGGCCATTGATAAGAGATCGAAAGATCGGCTCCAAGCTGAAGTCACTTCTATGTTCGAGTACTTTGTGTTAAGCATATCAGTAGTAGCTTCTCATGGCAGAGATTTCTTGTCTACTTTCCGCGTTTTTTGATAAGATTTGTCCCCTGAATTGGGATTCTCGGCTCTTATTGGAGAATCACGGGACGACCAGATTTCAGTGAAACTTTTAGTCCAGCTATAGGTAAAAGTTAGTCAATTGTTGAATCTCCCTAAGGGAAACCTTTTTTCAAAGAGATTAGGTTCCGCAACTGCGACTGATGCAAGCCATCTAAGTCCGTATCGGCTGAAAGTCCTGGCTAAATCCTCCGGGAGTCAAGGTGCCAGAACAACTATGAATTTGTCTCGATCTACCAGATTCCGAACCAGCCAAGGAATAAATTGGTGCGCAGCAGTCCCAGTGGAGTCATTTACCAGGGGACCTCTTCGAAATCCTACTTTGAAGACTTTTGAGGTCTAATCACGCATCCGACCTCATTTCCGGAGGTTTGAGATATAGGAACTTGATTGGGCCCTCTCATTTCAATAGAAGAAGGAGCTATCGGTCGTGCGCACTGGCTACCTAGCCTAGTCCACCAAGGAAGTTTCATATCGAAGATTAGTGGTAGAATTCACTTTCAAATAGTACGGGTGATCGGTGGAAGATTTCATTCATGAGCAGGCGAGCCACTTTCCTTAATAGAAATGCGCGGAAAGAGCTTCCATGTGTCAAAACAAAACAAAACAAAACACCAGACGAGAATGGGAGTACGATTAGTTTTCCAATAGAGAAGTAGCGCTCTGAGAACGAAGTCTATGCATTGGTTCGCGTGCCCATTCACTCTTGGAATTAGGAGCCCGACCCCTATGCACATGCGTACGCGGGACTACCCTCTAATTTGCCAGGTAGAAATTCATTTGGAAATCATGTCGAAATTTTTATTTCCATTTTTCTTTTTGAAATTATTCATTTTCCTGGCCTGGTAAAGATTGATTGGTAGGATCGGGACGGAGTCTTTGGAATTAGGCTTCGGTTTGAAAGTACCTGGAACAAGCTAGTAAGTACGCAGGTGTGCGCACCCATGCATGTGTGAGATGAAACCTACCCCTCCTTGTCCCATTGCTGCTCGGTTCTCTAATTGACTTGGAGGTGGCGAACAAGTTCCTATCTCAGAAACTCCCGATAAAGGTTCTCAATGATAGATTGATCACCCGGTATTAAAAAGTAGCGTTCTCGTTCATATTATATATATAGTATGCCTTAGGAAAGAGTACAATTGAGCGCTAGTGTATTCAAGTTCTTCCTAGAATAAGCAAGAAAGTTCGCCCGTGTGAGACAAAATGACTTGGAGCTGGCTCGTCCCTGGTATTAGTGAGGTAGGCAGCCAACTTCTAGTAGTAAGCATGTACGAAGATCCACGCATGTGTCCCGGATGAGAAGAACAAGGGTGCCGCTAATTCCCAAGTCATAAAGTATGGCATTGAAAAAGACAAGTCAAATCCCCGGTTTCCCATAGGTGAATCTGCGTAGCTACCTAAGTCCGAGTTTCCCGAAACCTCGGTATAGCGAAGTGGTAGATAACTCTAGGGGCTGCTGGCTTCCTATCCTTTGTAAAGGCATATAGATCAGTGAAGCTCAGTCTTAAATCCTTGTAGTGCCTGGGCCACACAGTGCCCCTTGAAACCTTGGTACTGGTGAAGCGAGAGACGAAATCTGAGTTTCCTACCTTGTTCTTTTCCCTTGTCGAGAAGTGAGGATCAATTAGGTTAAATCTACCCTTTTCCCATTGTTCTATGATTCTACGATTATTGACCGAGATCAATTTCCTTTAAGAGAAATCTTCGTTATAGGCCACTTCGATGATAGCTTGTACGTCTGGAGTGAAAAAAGTAGCGTTATAGCTCATATTCTATGGAAAGGTGTAATTTCCCCGTCTTTTAGAGTTGGAGCTGCTAGGCGTAACTTCTTTAATTTAAAGAGTATGGCCAACTGGATATATAGGGCGGGTGTACATGTGGGCGACTGAGTAAGATTGGAATTAGGAGACTTCAGGTCCATCTGAGCTTGGGGCTTCGGAGCATAACTTCCCTAAATAAGTACTATGTGTGCGTATGAAGCAAAACCTTTCTTTGTTCTCCCATTGGTCGGTCTGGGAGCGATGAACAAATTCCTTTAACAGAATCTTCGATAAGCACTTTCAATGATGAATCAAATCACACAACACACACACACATCCAAGATGGAAAACTCGCATTGTAGCTCGTTTTTTATGTATAAGTTGTCGGTACAATTGAACTACCAAAAACGGAGGCTGCGGAGCGGAACCTCGTATTAATTATAAGTACGCGTACGTGAGAGTCCTTCTTCTATTGACAAGTGCCCGATCGATTTCCTATATAAGAAACCTCCGGAAATGATGTGGGATGGTAGATTAGACCCGAAAAGGCTTGAAATGCAGAATTTCGTATGGCAAGAGGAAGGGCTCAAACGCAAGCACCTTAGGAGGTACCTCCAGGCGCACCTCTCATTGGTATTTGTAGCAGATCTAGACATCGAATCGACAACTTGCCCACGTGACGTTTCTAACTATTCCTTAAGAGACATGGATGAAGGAGGCAGTCGCTCAACCCTATGTTATGGACCGCCACCCCTTCTCTAGTGAGCTTCAAGTACGCTCTTCTCTTTGATGAATGAAACCAGGATAGTATTTTGAGATGCGGGAAGCCAAGAGAGCTAGTTCTCTCGAGAGCGGAAGCGAGACGCCAAACCACCGCCCAAAGCTTAGCCGGTCCTTCGCAAGTCAGGTGTGAATCTTTATTAGCATAACCTTATTAAAGTAAAGAATCGGTACAAACAAGAAAGACTCGCGAGTAATATGATTCAAGATCTTGATCTTGATTCTACTTCTTGAATCTTGGAATCTTTGATCTTGATGGAATGCGTGCTGATAGGATGAGATGGGATGGTCTCGTGGATCACACGTGGAGAGGAGAGCCTCATCCAACGTTGGGAGCTATCAGTCACGCTTAACAGTAACGCTAAGGCCCAGGTCCGTCACGCTAACTGGAAAGCGAATAGTGGCTATCAGGTAAGGTGCGTAGCAGCGAAGAGTAGTGATGAAATCTTAGGCCCAGTACTAGAAGCGAACGCTAACTGTTGCTATTGCTTTTCACTTCAACAGTGGCTATCAGGTAAGCGATTTGGCTTTCACTTCTTATACGCTTAACTTCAACTGTGGCTTTCAGCACACTCATGAACGAACTCTTGCTATTGCTTTTCACTGTCAATATGAAATCAGTAACTTTCAATCTTCACTTTCACTTTGAAATCTGAATAATGAAAAATACGGGGTTTCTTGAATTGTTCAGATTCGATACCAGTCCTCCGGGCATCAGTTTAAGCCAAAAATACGGGGTTTCTTGAATTGTTCAGATGTCGGGGCTTTAGGGCAGAAAACGGGTTGAGGCCAAAAACACGGGGTTTCGTGATCTGTTTCACATCCAGCAAGAAAACGTATGCGCGTTAGCGCCCCTTATCAATCAAGTTCTGGCTTTAGGCAAGTAATAGGCGCTCAGGAGTTCCTTCCGGCTGATTGGCCATGTCCCTTTCCCCCCGTTAGCTAACCGGCCTAAGTGGGCCTTCCTTACTGACTACTACTGACAACTGACCTAATACCGATTCAAGAAAGAAAACGACTACGGCCAAGAACAAGCAGCCTGACGGAACCTAGCACCTCGACTTGAACTGGTTTGCAACCCTCTTCACTGAGTCAACAGCCAGCCATTACTGATCAAAGGCAAGCGCTGACCTTCACCGGAACTAGAACCCAATCTCGATTAAGCAAGAAAACAAGCTACGGCTTTCGTGCCTGACGTAAAGACAGAATCAATAAGCTTAGTCGCTGTTAGGTCTAGCAGGCCCTGTCTCTCCATATGCTGGCTCAACTTAATCTCTAGTCTAGTCTCGATCTACACTTAAATCAATGAATTCCGCCCTCCCTATTTCTTTCTTTCCCTACTGCTATTTCGTGCCCCTACTTGTTGACTGGATTGGAAACATCAGCATGAGCCGACTCACCTGACCCCAATGACTTCCCTTTCGGGGCTAGCTCTCCTTCGGACCCTTGCCTTGACTGCTTAGCCTGCCTTTACTGCCGGCACTTGGCTTTCTTCCGTTGGCTTTCATTCTATCCCCCTTCAGTTGAGAGGCTTGCTTCGGTCCTATCAGCACTCTCTACTTGCCTGCCTCTCTGGAACTGTCACCTACTTCAAGCCTTCGAGCTGATACAGTCGACTACGAATAAGCAACTGTTGGAAGAGCCTTATTCAATTACCCGACTTTCAGCGATTCTCTCTCTTTCACGATAAGCTACATCAAGGCCAGTCCTACTTGCACTTGAAGCTACAGTTGTTACAGTCCGCGCGAGAATAAGGGAAAGGGGCAGCTATGGTTCAGAATATCCATGAGCTCACGAGTGGACTCCCACAAGCCGGTATGGTATCTTCGACAGCCCTCGACCTTTCGCAGGTGCGAAGCGAACCTGACAACAACCACTTTAGAATACCTCCCTAAACTAAAGGCCGGGATTGAATTCGAGATACCTATCACAACCGCATTATAGGTTTAGCGGCAGGAGTCAGCTTTCCCTCTCATATAGGTAGGAGCAGTATACGCAGGCTTTAATCGTGTAGTTCCGGCATCAGCCAAAGAGCGATAGGTTTCATTCAGTTCACCCACTGGCTTAGCTGTCAGCTTTCCCTTGGCTTGAAGTCTCTCCTGCCTTCACTTCAGTCACAGACTTGGCATCTGACAATCACTCAACACGTGGGCCTGACAGAACCGAATCAGACTTCAGTACCAGGCAGGTAGCCGAGACAGAAGCTTTATACGAATAGCAGGCCAATCAAGGCCCTATTACAGACCTTTCGGGAAGGGAGAAAGAACCAAACACAAGTGCAGCTCGAGAGGAATTCGTTGCTTAACCGAAGCAAGAGAGCTAACCGCCTAGAGAAGTCGGGCATCCAGCCCCCATACAACAAATAATTGGGTAGCATCTTTCTTATAAGAAATTCTACGCTTCGCACCTCTACTTGAGAAGGTTCTTACCAGGCATACTACTCATCGATTATTTGGCCCTTTGGGATCGAAACAACCTAGGAAAAGTTGTCGCCTTCGTTAGTGTTAAGCATAAGGTCTCCTAAGAATAGAATGGATCGGTCCCCTCACTCGCTTCTACGTCTGTCCAACTGTAACAAAGAAAAACCAGATCCCTTTGTTAGTTGTCTAAGACCAATGTTTATACTGGTCTATCTACTATTACGTTCCTCACTCCACTATCAAGCATTCCCTTTGAATCAAGCCGAAGATTTTTTAATATTTCTACAGGGGACACTCAGAAGAAGAAAAGATGACACGAAGATGGTTAGCTGCAAGGTGACTGACAGAAAGCAAGTTTGTCCTCAGCGGAGGGTATATTAATTGGGCGAATCTATCATGAAGAATCCGGGATGAAGACATAGACCCACAGAGGTAAGAGAGTGCCATCTGCAATGTTAACAGAATCTTTGAGGAGAAAGAGATAGGCCCAGTATATTAATTGGGCGAACTCACCTGACATGTGACTGGTAGCCCCGGAATCGACGAATCCAATCACTGGGAATGGAAGAAGAAGCAGCAGATCCAGATACCTGATTTGCCATGTTTGCAGAATGAGAAGGCCCGAGATCTTCAATCTTCTGAGTGATAGCAGACATCAATTGCTTAAGAATCTCCAGAGTAATAGGACCTGACTCAGAAAGAACAGCAAAATAGAAAGAAGCACAGCACCCTGCAACTCTATGAGATCCGCTACGCACCTCCACCTTTGGAGGAGTAGATGAGGTAGCAACATTGGACTGAGGACGTGTCCAACATTTCTCAATAGTGTGGCGTTAATCATCAGCGCGCTTTAATATCGGAAAAATGCTCCACCCTTTCATTATTGAGAAATGTTGGATTCCTTTTGTCGAGTGACTTCGTTTACTGGGCCTTGTTTTCGTGAGTTGCTTCTTTCTCTTCTCTGAGTTGACGCGTTAACTGGCTTTTCCCGGTAATAGAAAAGAGACAAGCCAAGCGATCCAGGTGATCAACGAGTGAAGTAAAGTACGCGATCAACTTCGTTTCTAGCAGGATGTTCATAAGGACAAGCGCTGGCTCTATCCAATTCGGAGAAGAAGATATGGCTGGGCCTCGTTCATCTCTAGACCTTCTACATCGGATCGGGATCTATCTACGAGTGTTATTACCAGGTTCCCTAGCAGCATTATATAAAAAATGAGTGGCATTAGATATCGCTGGTAGAACCTATGCACCGAGTTCACTATTCTCGTATATAATGTGAAATGCCATTTCTTATCCATTTCTTATACGCGTACGGAATAAATAGGAATATTCATTTCGTATATAATGTGCGATAGAACCTCATGATCAACCGTAGGTGGTGGCAAGCGAGAGTGGGAGGCACCTCTCCTTATGATTCGTTCCTCTCCTTCGAAGTCATCTTGATTGGTTCCACCTCGTAATGCCTTAATGCTGCTAGCAGCATTAAAGCAAGTGTAAGCGAAGCTGAAGCGAAGCGTTTAGTTGCCTCCTAACACTCCGGGTAGTGGGAAGCTAAGCGTACCGAGCGAAGCGAGAGTGGAGAGTTCGGGATATGGGAGTTGAGCTAAGGGAGCTAATGTTGCTAGCCGGCCGGTGGGAAGAGAAGCTAGAGTTACCTGTGAGTTGTCCGTTCACCTTTGCACCTTTCCCGGTAAGAAGAGAAGCAAGTAAGAGTTCTGTTGCTATGTCCGGGTAGCTAGATGTTGCTAGAGTTCCTCGAGCTAGAGCTATAGAGCTTTCGAAGCGATAGAGCGAGAGCCTAAGAATGATGCTAGAGTTGTCCGGTGAGCGATCCGGGTCGGATGTAGCTAAGGCTTTAGGAGGCAGGCAGCTATGAGCGAAGCGAGGAGACCGATCCATCCTATTCGCACTTCTTTTCTATGTCATTCATTTCTTTTTCCCAGTTTTCCGGTTTCCGAGTCCCGGCATGATTAGCGGATAGGCGGGCAGTTGCTCTTTTATTTTATTACAACATTACGTTGCTTATTGATTGTTCCCGCGCGGGAGGAATGATCTTAACTACTATTATATTAATAGTATAATATACTGATCTCACTATCACTGAGACAAGGCCATTGTTCTTAGGATCATATAAAAGCAGTGAGTTCTCCACCGATCGAGAGAGCATCTCTCCTTTGAGGTTGAGTCGCTTTTGCACTTCTTTTTATATAAAAAAAAGAGAAGATTGTTCTTGTGACTCGCCCCAAGGCTAGCTTACGATCAGGTTGAAGCGCAGGCGAGGTCTAATCCTTCTACACTGAAGCCGTAAGAGCGGAACATAGGAGCGTACCACCTAATGGCATGTTTCCTCCTCTCCTTGCGGGATGTCTTTGGTGCGACTGCAGTGCTTGTAAGACGCAAGCACCTAACTATGGTGTGATAGTTGACAGAAAAGAAGATGATTGTTGATTCATCAAGGACAGAGTTGAGGTTCATCTGGTATGGATGTATGCCCGGGCATTGAGAAGGAAGGAACCGAAAGAAGTCAATCCTATATGCTTGATGAGCCACGCT